GTCGTTGTAGCTTATTTTTATAAAGCGCGGCACTGAAGATGCTGAGATGGGGAACAAGAAATCCTCCGCAGACAACAGTTTTGGTCCTGAGCTAACCGTTCTTTTTTATTAAGATTATACATGCAAGCCTCAGCACACCAGTGAAAATGCCCACAACCCCTTAAAAGACATATTGGAGCTGGCATCAGGCACTACAACTAGGCCCACGACGCCTTGCTACGCCACACCCCCACGGGTTAATCAGCAGTAATAAACATTGGGCTATAAGTGAAAACTTGACCCAACTATAATAAACTTGGGCTGGTCAATTTCGTGCCAGCCACCGCGGTTATACGAAAGGCCCAAAATAACGGCTAACGGCGTAAAATGTGACTAGAGATTTCATAATATTAAAAATATTTTAAACCTATAACCTAGTTGTAAAACACTTAAACACTTAGGGAAAACCACTCATATATTCTTAATATTATATTCTTGACCACACGAAAGCTTAGAAACAAACTAGGATTAGATACCCTACTATGCTAAGCCCTTAACATTGATAGCATTATACAACCTTTCCGCCAGAGAACTACAAGTGAAAAACTTAAAACTCAAAGGACTTGACGGTGTCCCATACCGACCTAGAGGAGCCTGTCCTATAATCGATACTCCCCGCTCCACCCAACCCCGACTAGCATACCCTCAGCCTATATACCGCCGTCGATCAGCCTACCCTATGAAAGTCCAACAGTAGACACAATAGCCCCATCGCTAATACGTCAGGTCAAGGTGTAGCATATGTTGTGGAAGAGATTGGCTACATTTTTTATAATAAAAAATACGAAAAATACTATGAAACAGTATATGAAGGTGAATTTAGTAGTAAAATAAACAAGAGTGCTTATTTTAACAACGCTCTGGGACGCGTACACACCGCCCGTCACCCTCCTCAACTAACCAAACTCTACCTATATAAACCAACAAAAGTTAAAATAGAGGAGGTAAGTCGTAACATGGTAAGCGTACCGGAAGGTGTGCTTGGATTAACAAAAAGTAGCTTACAAAAGCACCCGGCTTACAACCAGGAGATGCCGTATAAACTTCGGTCTTTTTGAGCCCAAAAACTCAGCCAACCCAACACTCGAAACCCCACCAACCCTTCAACCAAAACATTTACCACGGCCAGTAAATGAGATTAAACACCAACAATCGGCCCCTTAAGTACCGCAAGGGAACAATGAAAGAATAATGAAAAACTTTAAGCGCAACACAGCAAAGATACACCCCTGTACCTCTTGCATCATGGTCTAGCAAAACCTTCCAGACAAAGAGAACCTTTAGCCTGCCCCCCCGAAACCAAACGAGCTATTTTTAAGCAGCTGTCGAACCCCAGAGCGCACCCATCCCTGTAGCAAAAGGGTGGGAAGACTTAAAAATAGAGGCAAAAAGCCAACCGAGCTTGGTGATAGCTGGCTACTCAACAAAAGAATTTAAGTTCAACTTTAGGTACTTATGAGCCAACTACCAAATAAAACTCACCTCCTATTAACCTAAGGAAAGTCAATGGGGGTACAGCCCCATTGAGCCGGAATACAGCCCGAATTGTGAGATAACCCTTACCCCTCTTTCTGTAGGCTTCAAAGCAGCCACCAGACAATCGCGTTATAGCATACTCACCAAACAATCTTATCAACCTAATAACCCTCCTAACCCACTACGAGTTATCCTATATGATTATAGAAACACCAATGCTAAAATTAGTAATAAGAAACACTTATTTCTCTTTGCACCCCTTTAAATCAGATTAGAAAAACTACTGACAATTAACAAACAAACAAACACACACATATCTAGCCAAGACGTTACTAAAAAATTGTTACCCCTACACAGGCATGCAAAAAAGAAAGACGAAAACCCGCAAAAGGAACTCGGCAAAGCTTAATCCCAACTGTTTACCAAAAACATAGCCTTTAGCCCCCCAAGTATTAAAGGTCTCGCCTGCCCAGTGACTCTTTAAACGGCCGCGGTATCCTAACCGTGCAAAGGTAGCATAATCACTTGTCCCTTAAATAGGGACTGGAATGAATGGCTAAATGAGGATTAAACTGTCTCTTACGGGTTGTCAATGAAATTGATTTTCTAGTACAAAAGCTGGAATAAACACATAAGACGAGAAGACCCTGTGGAGCTTCTAAACCAAGTTCATTCAAACAATGCTTCCTTGTGTTTTTAGTTGGGGCGACTTTGGAGTACAAAAAACCCTCCAAAACATGTTAAACCAATAATATTAAGAACAACAAACCAAAACTACAAAAGACCCAGCAACAACCCTAATGTTGTCTGACCAATGAACCAAGTTACCCCAGGGATAACAGCGCCATCCCCTTCTAGAGTCCTTATCGACAGGGGGGTTTACGACCTCGATGTTGGATCAGGACACCCCAATGGTGCAGCCGCCATTAAAGGTTCGTTTGTTCAACGATTAAAGTCCTACGTGATCTGAGTTCAGACCGGAGAAATCCAGGTCGGTTTCTATCTATGTAGCACTACCTTCAGTACGAAAGGACCAAGGTAGTAGGACCAATACTAAAAGAACGTCCCAACTAAAACTACTGAGAAACCCTAAAGTAGCAGACATGCCTACCCTTTATATCAAAATCAGGTTTATTAAGGTGGCAGAGTCAAGTAATGCAAAAGACCTAAAATCTTTCTACGGGGAAGCAAATTCCCTTCTTAATAGTGCAAAAACTTATATGTTATGTTATTAACCCCACTATATATGTTATTCCTATTCTCATTGCCGTAGCATTTTTAACCCTACTGGAACGAAAAATTTTAGGCTACATACAACTACGAAAAGGCCCAAACATAGTAGGACCATTCGGAATCCTACAACCCGTTGCTGATGGGATTAAACTGTTTATTAAAGAACCTATTCGCCCAACACACGCATCCCCCATACTATTCATTTTAGCCCCAACCCTAGCCCTACTACTGGCCCTCATAATATGGACCCCTATACCTCTACCACACCCACTAGCAGACATAAACCTAGGCCTTCTTCTACTACTAGCCCTGTCAAGCATAATAGTATATACAATTTTATGATCAGGCTGAGCATCCAACTCAAAGTATGCCCTAATAGGAGCTCTGCGAGCCATCGCACAAACAATTTCATATGAAGTAACCTTAGGCATTATTTTACTTTCAATTATTATATTAACCGGCACCTTCACAATACACACTCTGATTATCACACAAGAACACACCTGACTAATTTTACCAACATGACCTCTCGCAATAATATGATTTGTATCCACCCTAGCAGAGACAAACCGCGCACCATTTGATCTAACCGAAGGCGAATCCGAACTTGTCTCAGGTTTTAATGTCGAATATGCAGCCGGACCATTTGCACTATTCTTTCTAGCTGAGTACATAAATATTCTAATAATAAATACACTCTCATGTATCCTATTTTTTAGTCCAACTCTAACTTCACAAACAGAACTATTCACAGTTGACTTAATAACAAAAACAACCCTACTGACCATGTTGTTTTTATGGACTCGAGCCTCATACCCACGATTCCGCTACGACCAATTAATGCACCTCTTATGAAAACAATTTTTACCTGCTACACTAGCACTATACCTATGATACACTTCACTCCCAATCTCTCTATCAGGACTCCCACCACTAATTTAACTCCACCGGACGTGTGCCCGAGAATCTAGGGGTTACTTTGATAGAGTAAACCACAGGGACTCATACTCCCTCACCTCCTTTAGAAGAGTGGGATTTGAACCCACACCTGAGACTCCAAAACCCTCTGCACTCCCACTATACTATCTTCTAGTAAAGTCAGCTAATTAAGCTCTTGGGCCCATACCCCAAACATGTTGGTCAAACCCCTCCTTTACTAATGAACCCTAATATTTTATCCATCCTAATCTCTAACCTAGCCCTTGGAACAATTATCACCGCTGCCAGTTACCACTGATTTCTAGCCTGAGTTGGATTAGAACTTAACACCCTAGCCATTATTCCAATTCTAGCCAAACGACATCACCCCCGAGCCACTGAAGCCGCAACGAAGTACTTTATTATTCAAGCAACAGCCTCATCTATTATTTTACTTTCAAGTACCATCAATGCCTGACACACCGGAACCTGAGACATTACACAACTCACCACAACCCCAACACCTATTATACTAACCATTGCCCTTGCAATAAAACTAGGCCTAGCACCAATACACTTCTGACTTCCAGAAGTTATACAAGGCACCGACACAATGACCGCCCTAATTATTGCAACATGACAAAAACTACCACCAATTTCATTATTATGAATAACCACCAACCAACCCTCAACCACACTTTTATTAATATTAGCCATTATTTCTACCATGGTTGGAGGATGATCTGGACTAAATCAAACCCAACTACGAAAAATTATAGCCTTCTCATCAATTGGACACCTAGGATGGATAGCTGCTATCGCAGCTATTTCCCAAAAACTACTAATTTTTGCCCTAACAACCTATCTACTAATAACCACCTCCATATTCCTAATTCTTACTATTCTAATAGCAAAAACTACTAAAGACCTAGGCACAATATGAACCACCTCTCCAACACTCTCTACAACTGCACTTATTACCCTTATAGCACTAGGCGGACTTCCCCCATTAACAGGTTTCCTACCTAAATGATTAATTTTACAAGAACTAACAATTAATCACCTCCTCCCACTAGCTACCATACTAGCCCTCACCTCACTTCTAAGTCTCATATTTTATATGCGCCTAACCTATATTACAACATTAACCACCACCCCTAGCACAACCACAAACACAACAAAATGACGATTTAAACCCATAAAACCAACCTACCCAACACCAATAACCATTATAATACTCCTTCTAATCCCCATTACACCACTAATTTGTGCCTAGAAACTTAGGTTACTTATCTAAACCGGAGGCCTTCAAAGCCTCAAACAGGGTCTCAACCCCCTAGTTTCTGCCTAAGACCTGTATAATTTTAATATACATCTCCTGAATGCAAATCAAACACTTTAATTAAGCTAAGGCCTAACTAGATGGACAGGCCTCGATCCTGCGAAACTTTAGTTAACAGCTAAAAACCCAACCCAGCGGGCTTCCATCCGTCTACTTCCCCCGTTAGAAAAAAAACGGGGGAAGCCCCGGCACCTTTAAAGTGCTTCTTCAAACTTGCATTTTGACGTAAAACACCGCGGGGCTCTAATCTGATAGGGGGGGAGTCAAACCCCGTGCGGAGGTTTACAGCCCCCCGTCTAATCGTTCGACCACCCTACCTGTGTCATTAATTCGTTGATTATTTTCAACAAACCACAAAGACATCGGCACTTTATATTTATTATTTGGTGCCTGGGCCGGCATGGTCGGCACAGCCCTCAGCCTTCTTATTCGAACAGAGTTGAGTCAACCTGGCACCCTCCTTGGGGACGACCAGGTTTACAATGTTGTTGTCACAGCCCATGCCTTTGTTATAATCTTTTTTCTAGTTATACCTGTAATAATTGGCGGATTTGGAAATTGACTAGTTCCATTAATAATTGGCGCCCCTGACATGGCTTTTCCTCGGATAAACAATATAAGCTTCTGATTACTCCCTCCCTCCCTACTTCTACTTTTATCATCTTCGGGTATTGAATCCGGTGCCGGCACCGGATGAACTGTGTACCCCCCGCTAGCTGGAAACTTAGCTCATGCAGGAGCATCCGTAGACCTAACAATCTTTTCACTCCATTTAGCCGGGGTTTCCTCAATTCTTGGCGCAATCAATTTTATTACCACTTGCATTAATATAAAACCCCCAAATATAACCCAATACCAAACCCCCCTGTTCGTCTGATCCGTCCTAATTACGGCTGTTCTTCTTCTCCTTTCTCTCCCTGTACTAGCTGCAGGAATTACAATATTATTAACCGACCGAAACCTAAACACCTCATTTTTTGATCCAGCAGGAGGGGGGGACCCAATTCTTTATCAACACCTATTCTGATTCTTTGGTCACCCAGAAGTGTATATCCTTATTCTCCCTGGCTTCGGTATGATCTCCCACATCGTTACCTATTATGCAGGAAAAAAAGAACCATTCGGCTACATGGGAATGGTGTGAGCTATAATATCTATTGGCTTCTTGGGCTTTATTGTATGGGCCCACCACATGTTTACAGTCGGCATGGATGTTGATACCCGGGCCTATTTTACCTCAGCCACAATAATTATTGCCATCCCCACTGGTGTAAAAGTTTTTAGCTGACTTGCAACACTCCACGGAGGGACAATCAAATGAGACGCCGCCATACTTTGAGCCCTCGGTTTTATTTTTCTGTTTACAGTTGGTGGTCTCACTGGTATTATCTTAGCCAACTCCTCATTAGATATTGTTCTCCATGATACCTATTACGTAGTTGCCCACTTTCACTACGTTCTATCAATAGGAGCCGTATTTGCAATTATGGCCGGATTTGTCCACTGATTTCCACTTTTCACGGGCTATACGCTACACACCTCATGAACTAAAGTTCAATTTGGCGTAATATTTACAGGAGTTAACATGACATTCTTTCCACAACACTTCCTTGGACTAGCAGGTATGCCTCGACGCTACTCCGACTACCCAGACGCATACACCCTTTGAAACACTATTTCCTCAATTGGCTCTTTAATTTCATTAACAGCTGTAGTAATTTTAATATTTATCATTTGAGAAGCACTATCAGCTAAACGCGAAGTATTAACCCTAGAATTAACAAGTACAAACTTAGAGTGACTTCATGGTTGCCCGCCCCCATATCACACCTATGAAGAACCCACCTATGTACAGACCGCAAGGGAGGGGGGACTCGAACCGCCTCTAACTAGTTTCAAGCTAGTTACACAACCTCTTATGTTTCTCCCCTTATAGGGTTCTAGTAAACAAATTACATAGCCCTGTCAGCGCTAAATTACAGGTGTTTTAAACCTGTGAACCCTAGTGGCACACCCAGCACAACTAGGCTTCCAAAATGCAGCCTCTCCTATTATAGAAGAGCTTCTTCATTTCCACGATCACGCACTAATAATCGTTTTCCTAATTAGTGCCTTAGTACTTTATATTATTAGTCTAATATTATCAACAAAACTCACACACACCAACACCATAGATGCTCAAGAGGTAGAGATAGTATGAACGATCCTTCCCGCAATCATCTTAATCCTAATTGCACTTCCCTCTCTCCAAATTCTCTACCTAATAGATGAAATTAATAACCCACATTTAACTATTAAAGCCATCGGTCATCAATGATACTGAAGCTACGAATACACAGACTACAAAAACCTGCTGTTTGACTCATATATAACCCCAACATCAGATCTTTATCCTGGAAACTTCCGCCTATTAGAAGTAGACCACCGAGTCGTAATTCCAATAGAATCCCCCATCCGAGTCCTGATTTCAGCAGAAGACGTTCTACACTCATGAGCAATTCCCGCACTTGGGATTAAAACAGATGCCGTCCCAGGGCGTTTAAACCAAACAACTATAATTACGTCTCGCCCCGGCCTATTTTATGGCCAGTGCTCAGAGATTTGCGGATCAAATCATAGCTTTATACCCATTGTAATTGAATCCACACCCTTAAAATACTTTGAGTCCTGATCTAAAACAATAATAACTACATCACTAAGAAGCTAACACACAGCACTAGCCTTTTAAGCTAGAGAGGGAAACCCGCTTCCCTTAGTGATATGCCCCAACTTAACCCCAACCCTTGGTTCTTAGTCTTTTTACTAGCCTGGTACACCCTAATTCTATTATTTACAAAAACCCTAAATAATAGCCCACACCTCTCAGCCCCACATTATAATAAACAACTCAACAAACACTTTTGAACCTGACCATGATTCTAAATTTCTTTGATCAATTCTGTATCCCAAACCTCCTAGGGGTGCCTTTAATTATTCTAGCTTTATTTTTTCCACTAATAACCTGATTCACAACCAACCGCCTCATCCAAAATCGATATTCAACTGTACAATCCTCATTTCTTATCTATATTACAAAACAAATAATACTACCAATTAATATTACAGGACACAAGTGAGCAAATACCCTTATTACATTAATACTAATGCTTATATTACTTAACACCCTGGGCCTATTACCATACACTTTTACCCCTACCACCCAACTCTCAATAAACATGGCTCTTGCTATACCAGCTTGACTAATGACAGTTTTAACCGGACTACGAAATCAACCTACAGCCTCATTAGGCCACCTCCTACCAGAGGGCACACCCATCTTATTAATCCCCATGTTGATTTTAATTGAAACAGCCAGCTTACTTATCCGCCCAATTGCTTTAGGCGTACGACTAACAGCCAACCTAACAGCCGGACACCTACTAATTCAACTTACCTCAACAGCAGTGCTCGCTCTAATAAATACCATAACCGCTACCGCAATAATAACCCTGGTTGTACTTATCTTATTATCGTGCCTAGAAATAGCCGTTGCCCTAATCCAAGCATACGTCTTTGTTTTACTTTTAACACTTTACCTACAAGAAAACATCTAATGGCCCATCAAACACACCCATTTCATATGGTAGACCCTAGCCCATGACCCTTAACAGGAGCCATCGCAGCATTACTTATAACCTCCGGCTTAGCAGCCTGGTTTCACTTCAACAATATAAACCTCATATACTTAGGCCTACTTATTTTACTACTCACAATACAACAGTGATGACGAGATATTATCCGTGAAGGAACGTACCAAGGACACCATACAACGTCTGTACAAAAAGGCTTACGGTGTGGTATAATCCTATTTATTACCTCAGAAGTCCTATTTTTTGCTGGCTTCTTCTGAGCTTTCTATCACTCAAGCTTAGCCCCAACCCCAGAACTAGGCGGTCAATGACCTCCAACCGGAGTCCAACCCCTAAATGCCTTTGAAGTCCCACTTTTAAACACTGCTGTCCTGCTCGCCTCAGGAGTAACAGTTACATGAGCACATCACGCCCTAATAGCAGGTAAACGAAAAGACACCGTTCAAGCACTAGCTCTAACAGTAATACTTGGTCTATACTTTACAGCTCTCCAAGCCAATGAATATTATGAAACCCCCTTCACAATCTCAGATAGTGTCTACGGCGCTACATTTTTTGTAGCCACCGGGTTCCATGGCCTCCATGTAATCATTGGGTCAGTCTTCCTCCTCACTTGCCTCATTCGACACACACTCTACCACTTCACAACAAGCCACCACTTCGGATTTGAAGCAGCTGCCTGATATTGACACTTTGTAGACGTCGTATGGCTTTTCCTGTATGTATCAATCTACTGATGAGGCTCATACTTTTTTAATATAATAATTATAGATGACTTCCAATCATCCAGCCTCAGCAAAACCTGAGAAAAAGTAATGAATCTTTTAACTATGTTAATCATTGCACTGCTTATTTCAACCCTTCTTATAATTATTAGTTTTTGACTTCCACAAACATTACCAGATGCAGAAAAACTCTCCCCCTACGAGTGTGGGTTTGACCCCCTTGGTTCTGCACGACTACCCTTCTCCATCCGATTCTTTTTAGTAGCCATTTTGTTTCTTCTCTTTGACCTAGAAATTGCCCTCTTACTCCCAACCCCATGAGCAATCAACCTTTCACAACCTGTGACAACTATCTTATTAACATCAACAATTGTTGCTCTTTTAACCGCTGGCCTTATCTATGAATGACTACAAGGCGGCTTAGACTGAGCTGAATAAGGGGTTAGTCTAATAAAGACCACTAATTTCGACTTAGTAAATTCTGACCACATCAGAACCCCTAACATGCCAACAATCCTCTTCTTATTAAATACTTCATACCTATTAGCCCTACTAGGCCTAACCCTTCACCGAACCCACCTTCTATCTATTTTAATCTGTGTTGAAGGTATGATACTAATTATCTATTTAATAGTAGCAGTGCTTATTTCTTCCACAAACACCCCAACCATTGCTATACTACCCATCTTACTCCTAGCACTGTCCGCCTGTGAAGCCAGCTCAGGCCTTGCCCTCCTGGTTGCCACCTCCCGAACACATGGAACAGACCATATAAAAACCCTAAACCTATTAAAATGTTAAAAATCATTATCCCAACAGCCTTTATAATTCCCTCAGCCCTTCTACTTAACCCAAAAATCCTTTTCCCAACCCTGGTTGGATGTTCAATATTAATTTCCCTTTATAGCCTTTCACTATTTAACCACCCCTTAACCCTAAAAATTATTAACTCGTCCTTCCACTTTACCACCGACCCAATCTCTGCACCCCTTATCATCTTATCTTGTTGACTACTTCCACTTATAGTTTTAGCCAGCCAAAACCACCTAAAAACTGAACCACTAAATCGAAAACGCATGTTTTTAATAATACTAATAGTACTACAAACAACCCTTATCATAACCTTTGCCGCCTCAGAGTTTATTATATTTTATGTTTTATTTGAAACTACCCTAATTCCAACCCTTGTTATTATTACACGCTGGGGTAATCAAGCCGAACGATTAAACGCAGGTCTATATTTCCTGTTTTACACCCTAACAAGCTCTCTACCCCTATTAATTGCACTGCTATATCTTAACAATAAATACCTACACACTTCAATAGAACTCTTCTTCCTTAAACAACCAGAACTGCCCCCAACAAACTCAAGCCTTATATTTTGACTAGCCTCCCTTCTGGCATTTATGGTTAAACTACCCCTATATGGTTTACACCTTTGACTCCCAAAGGCCCACGTAGAGGCCCCAATTGCAGGATCCATAGTTCTAGCCGCAATCTTGTTAAAACTGGGGGGGTATGGCTTAATTCGTATCTCACCTGTACTAAACCCACACCCACCAACACTTGTCTTTCCTATTATAATTCTAGCCCTGTGGGGGGTCCTAATAACCAGCTCCATCTGCCTACGACAAACAGATCTAAAGGCTCTCATCGCCTACTCCTCTGTGAGTCACATAGGCCTCGTAACTGCTGCAATCATCTTACAAACACCATGAGCCTTGACTGGGGCTGTCACTTTAATAGTTGCACACGGCTTAACATCCTCAGCCCTCTTTACCCTAGCAAACACCAACTATGAGCGTACACACACCCGCACCTTGTTGCTGGTTCGAGGTTTACAACTCGCCCTCCCTTTAATATCAACCTGATGATTACTTATTAACTTAACCAATATAGCGATACCCCCCTCAATTAACCTAGTCGGCGAACTTCTAATTATTGCTGCCTTGTTCAACTGATCTTCACCCACCATCCTTATCACCGGAGTTGGAACTCTAATCACCGCCACCTATTCCTTATTTATATACTTGACAACCCAACGAGGGGCCCTTTCAACTCAATATCATCTCCTTCCCCCCTCCCACACCCGAGAACACCTTACTCTTATTCTACACCTACTCCCCCTAGGACTTCTTATACTAAAACCAACACTAGTCTCAGGCTTATTTGCTTATAAATATAGTTTATCCAAAACACTAGACTGTGACTCTAGAAACAGAAGCTAGCATCTTCTTATTTATCAAGAGGTGTACAAACCATTAGAGCTGCTAACTCAAACAGCTAAGGATAAAACCCCTTAGGCCTCTTACTTCTATAGGAAAGCAGTAATCCGCTGGTTTTAGGTACCAACAACCTTGGTGCAACTCCAAGTAAAAGTAATCGTGCACGATCTCCTCCTACACTCAACTATATTAACCGTCCTGTTTATCCTTACACACCCCGTTCTCACAACTATAAATCCAATTCCACTTGTAATAGGATGAAACATGCTTTACGCAAAAGCCGCCGTACAATTAGCATTCAAATTTAGTCTAATTCCTTTAGCTGTATTCATAAACTATGGCGTAGAGGCCTCAACAACCAATTTTACCTGAACAAATGTCGCCGGTATAGACATTGATATTAGCCTCGTTCTAGATATATACTCCCTTACATTTATCCCAATTAGCCTGTTTGTCACATGATCAATCCTTGAGTTTGCTAACTGATATATATCATCAGACCCCCATATAAACCGATTCTTTAAATACCTTTTAGTCTTTCTACTAGCCATGCTCCTACTAGTTATAGCCAACAACATATTCCAATTGTTTGTTGGGTGGGAGAGCGTAGGAATCATATCCTTTATGTTGATTGGCTGATGGTTTGCTCGCCCTGACGCAAATACCGCAGCCCTCCAAGCTATTATCTTTAATCGCGCTGGGGATGTTGGACTCATACTAGCACTTGCTTGACTTGCAACATACTTGGCAACCTGAAACATCCAAGAAATAACCATTCAAATAAAAAACCCGCCCCTTCTACCCCTCCTTGGCTTAATTCTTGCTTCCGCTGGCAAGTCTGCCCAATTCGGACTTCACCCATGACTCCCAGCAGCCATAGAAGGCCCAACACCAGTTTCAGCCCTTTTACACTCTAGCACCATAGTTGTAGCCGGTGTATTCCTGTTAATCCGACTTCACCCCCTCCTAAAAAACAACGAAGCAGCCCTAACCACCTGCCTCTGTCTGGGGGCCATCACCACACTATTTACAGCCCTCTGCGCCCTAACACAAAATGATATTAAAAAAATTATTGCTTTTTCTACTTCCAGCCAACTTGGTCTAATAATAGTAACAATTGGCCTAAATCAACCCCAACTAGCCTTTCTCCACATCTCCACACACGCTTTCTTTAAAGCAATACTATTTTTATGCTCAGGTGCAATCATCCACAACTTAAACAACGAACAAGACATCCGAAAAATGGGGGGAATACAAAAAATATTACCAACTACAGCTACTTGTCTAACCATTGGAAACCTTGCCCTCACAGGAACCCCCTTTCTATCGGGCTTTTATTCAAAGGACACAATTATTGAAACAATAAATAACTCTCATTTAAACGCCTGAGCCCTTCTACTAACAATATTTGCAACAATACTAACTGCTACCTACACCATACGAATAACTTTCTTTGTTCAACTAAACACACCACGAACAACAACATCAATTATAAATGAAACCCCTCCAACTCTCACCAACCCTCTTATTCGTCTCGCCATCGGAAGCCTTCTAACAGGCTTAATCCTAATAGCCACCATCCTACCAACAAAACCAACCCCCACTACCATACCAACTAACATAAAACTATCTGCCATAATCATTGCCATTCTTGGAGCACTCTTTGCCCTACAGATTGCAAAAAAAACAACCTGACTTAACACCACAAAACAATCAAAATACCACGACTTTTCCAGCCAACTAGGCTTCTTTAATCCTACCCTCCACCGCCTAATCCCACTTACCTCATTATTTACAGGACAAACTTTAGCCCTTCACATTAACGACCTGTTGTGATTAGAAAAAACCGGACCTAAGGGGTTAGTCTCCTTAAACCTTCCTACCATTAAAGCCAACACCTTAGCACAAAAAGGCCTAATAAAACTTTACCTTTCAATTTTTATTATCACTTCAGCATGCTTTATGACACTACTCTGAACCTAACCGCACGAAGACTCCCCCGCATTAACCCACGGGTTAACTCTAACACAACAAACAATGTTAGTAACAATGCCCAACCACAAATTAACAAACCCCATCCACCTACATTGTATAATAATGACACACCACTTAAATCCACACGAACAACGGATAACCCCTCTGAGTCTGCCCCCTTAACCCCAAAACTAACAAACTTAACTTCACCAAATACTAGCACTAAAAACAAAACCAATACAATGTACCCACCAAAATAAGCCCCAACAACCCCCCACGATTCAGGAAACGGATCCGCTGCTAAGGCAACAGAATAAGCAAAAACAACTAGTATCCCACCTAAATAAATTAACACTAAAACAAGGGACACAAAAGAGTTTCCTAATAAAATTAAAACCCCGCAACCTAAACTAGCAGCAACAACCAAACTTCCTGCCCCAAAATAAGGAGACGGATTAGATGCTACACCAATTAAAGTAAAAACCAAACCAACCACAAAAAACTCTACCAAGTATATCATTATTCTAATTTGGCCTTTCACCAAAACCTGCGACTTGAAAAACCGCTGTTGTATTCAACTACTAAAATAACTGATTAATGACACTTAATATACGAAAACAACACCCCATTCTCAAAATTATTAACTACTCCTTTATTGATCTTCCAACTCCTTCAAATATCTCTGCCTGATGAAACTTTGGGTCACTGTTAGGACTCTGCCTCATCATCCAAACCATCACAGGCCTTTTCCTAGCCATACATTACACCGCAGACATCATATCAGCATTTTCATCTATTACACACATCCATCGAGATGTCCAACACGGATGACTAATCCGCAACCTACACGCTAATGGCGCATCCATATTCTTCATTTGCATTTACCTTCACATCGGACGCGGCCTATATTACGGTTCCTATATTTATACTGAAACTTGAAACATTGGGGTTATTCTACTCCTTTTAGTAATAGCCACAGCCTTCATAGGCTACGTCCTCCCCTGAGGACAGATGTCCTTTTGAGGAGCCACTGTCATTACTAACCTCCTCTCTGCAATACCCTACGTGGGCTTAACCCTTGTAGAGTGGGTTTGAGGCGGATTTGCAATTGATAGTGCAACCCTGACTCGATTCTTTACCCTCCACTTTACACTTCCTTTCATCATCATGGGCACTTCAATGGTTCATCTATTATTTCTTCATGAAACAGGTTCCAACAACCCAGCAGGCCTTAACTCTAACTCAGATAAAATTCCATTCCACCCCTACTACTCCTACAAAGATCTTTTAGGCGCCCTCACCATATTACTAATCCTCCTCCTCCTGGCTCTTTTTTCACCTAACCTCCTAGGAGACCCAGAAAATTTCTCCCCCGCAAACCCCCTCGTCACCCCTCCCCACATTAAACCGGAATGGTACTTCCTCTTTGCCTACGCAATCCTTCGTTCTATTCCTAATAAACTGGGCGGTGTTTTAGCTCTCCTCTCCTCAATTCTAATCCTATTAATCATACCCCTAACACACCTATCAAAACAACGCACTTTATTCTACCGCCCTTTATCTCAAACACTTTTCTGACTTTTAATTTCAGATATTATTATTCTAACCTGAATTGGAGGCCAACCAGTAGAGCACCCATTCATTATTATTGGCCAACTAGCTTCTACATTTTACTTTTTAACTTTCCTCCTTTTTATGCCCACTATCGCCCTAATAGAGAATAAACTACTTAAATGATAACTGTGCCCTAGTAGCTTAAATTCTAAAGCCCTGGTCTTGTAAACCAAAAATGAGATATACCCCTCCTAGGCCAATCAAAAGAAAGGGTTCTAAACCCCTGTCACCAGCCCCCAAAACTAGTATTTTCATTAAACTATCTTTTGTATCTCTTACCCAGCCGCTTAGTGCGGCTTTTTTGCCTCCAAACAACCAACAAACAAGTCAACTTTAACCTGTTAACCCCTGCCTTACATGGCACCTTCTACCCAGCCGCTTAGTGCGGCTTTTTTGCCTCCAAACAACCAACAAACAAGTCAACTTTAATCTATTAACCCCTGCCACACAAACACTATCCCACCACCCAACAAACAACGCAATTTTTACCTCCAAACACCCACCACACAAACCACCATCACACAACAACAAACAACACAACAAAAACCACCCCACACCAACCACACAAACACACACCACNTCTCCAAACAACCAACAAACAAGTCAACTTTAACCTGTTAACCCCTGCCACATGGCACCTTCTACCCAGCCGCTTAGTGCGGCTTTTTTGCCTCCAAACAACCAACAAACAAGTCAACTTTAATCTATTAACCCCTGCCACATGGCACCTTCTACCCAGCCGCTTAGTGCGGCTTTTTTGCCTCCAAACAACCAACAAACAAGTCAACTTTAACCTGTTAACCCCTGCCACACAACGCCGCATTTTATTCTTCCCACACTCCACTACTTCAGCGCAAACTTTCCACACCTATGTTGTTTTTACAGGTGATGATTTAAATACTATTATGTATATAGTGCATTAACTGAATTACCCCATGAAAAATTATATGTACATTATCCTATAAATAAGACATAAGTATATATATGTATAATTATGCATTATATATTTACCCCATGAATATCCTTATATATACTACTACCTATATATATTACATAATACATATCTGTTTATAGTGCATACTATTATATACCATACGAGTATTATCTAGGTATTATATCCTATTTATCTGATTTAAGAACGTTATATATATATCGTGCATTACTGTACAAACTCATGGATATCCACTAATCACTACCCTGCTTAATCTTACATTCAGACATTACCTGAAACATCTCTCGTCAACACGACAGTGTATTTTATACATGTTTATCTATTGATCTGGCTTCTCACGTGAGAATCATCAACCCTTGTAGGTTACGCCCCCCTCCCTAGTATCACGTCCATAGCTTGAGGTTGCACCACTTTCTCACCTTTTCCAAGGCCTCTGGTTGTTAGGTCAGGACCATTCTACCCTCTATCACCACTTTCTCACCTTTTCCAAGGCCTCTGGTTGATGGGTTAGTTACCCTCGTACCCTTGCTCATAGCATAACTGGTTTTCCTGGCGGCTGGTATTTTTTATTTCTCTTTCCCTTCAGACCTCATCTCAAGTGCTCCTACCGATCCGGTTTCTAGCCTGAACTAACAGTGCAATGGACTTCGCGCAAGCTACCTATATGGTATTGTTCTTTTAATGCTTGGTAGACATATTTTTTAACACCAACGAAACAACCCTGAAAAAGTTCACAAAAATTTTCGCAAATTTTAGCAAAACTTTTAAAATTTTTTCCCAAAACCTTCTAACACAAACCTTTACCCACCCTTACCCGTGTCCCACGCTCATTACAAAAAAACAAAAAATTTAACAAAAAATACTCTAGAACAAATAATTTAAACACAACAATAAATTTAACCATATATATTAAAATTTAATTAAAATAAAATACATTTTTTTTATGGCAAACCCCCCTACCCCCCTTACAACAATTTTTCGTGTTTAGTCAAATTTTTTTCTCGCCAAACCCCTAAAACGAGATTCAACTAAACTGATCAATTGTCGGTTAATTGCGGTCAACAATACACTCTACAAAGAATGAATGCAACTACAATTTTTGTTTAAACCCTTGTTAAAATTTGATGAAACATCAAACTTTTTATCCTAAAATTATCTAACACACCTAACAAAACTTGTTAGTTTTTAATGAAAATATGTTAGCTTTGTTAGGATTGAACTACAAAGCATTTTTAATGAATTATTATGTTTGTTTGGACCAAACTACATTTTCATTAAAAATTTTTCGCATCATATATACATCAAAAATTTGATGTACATAACAACTTTTATTATGTATCTCAGGACCAAAT